GAATAAAGTAAACAGTACTAATAAAAGCAAAGGAAATAGCATAGTATTGTCCGATTCGTGGGGATAAGTAGAAGTGTATTTATTTCTAAAATAAGTACTAAAATATCGTATCCTATTTCTTCCATTTTCATCAATTTTATATGTATCGTTTGAAAAAAACGATACGCTATTATTCATTGTTGGTAAAAGTAAATTTTTATTGACTACTATAGGTACTTCTTTTCCCCATAGGGATATTGAATAAAGGGAATTCTTTTTTGTGCTACTGTAATTTTGAAAATGAACGCGCAAATATCCATCAAAAGTCAGTAAATACATCCGAAACATATAAAATGCGGTTAATCCTGCTGTAAAGGACGCTATTATTGCGAAAATTGGTGAATATAACCAACTATCCTTAAGAATTTCATCTTTGGACCAAAAACAAGCAAGAGGTGGAATACCACAAAGAGAAAGTGTACCTAATAAAAAAGTAATTCTCGTAATTGGAACATATCTTGTTAAACCACCCATAAGAACCATATTCTGACTTTTCTCTGGTGAATATCCAACAATAGGTTCCATTGAATGAATAATGGATCCGGATCCCAAAAACAATAAAGCTTTCGAATAGGCATGAGTAATTAAATGGAATAAAGCAGCTCGATAAGAACCTATACCTAGGGCTAACATAATATAACCCAATTGAGACATTGTAGAATAAGCTAAACTTCTTTTAATGTCTTGTTGAGCAAGAGCCAAAGTAGCTCCTAATAGTACTGTTATTATGCCTATTAAAGAAATGAAATGCATTATGTAAGGTATAACTATGAAAAGAGGAAGAAACCGAGCTACAAGAAAAATGCCTGCAGCTACCATAGTAGCTGCGTGTATAAGAGCTGAAATGGGAGTAGGTCCTTCCATAGCATCAGGTAACCATATGTGAAGGGGGAATTGTGCCGATTTCGCAATTGCACCAACAAATAAAAAAGAGGCACACAGAGTAACAAATAAAGAATTTACTCCATTATTATGAATCAAATTATTAATTATTTCGAACAAATCCCGAAATTCGAAACTACCTGTTATCCAATAAAGACCTAAAATTCCTAATAATAAACCAAAATCCCCTATACGATTTGTTACAAAAGCCTTTTGACAAGCACTTGCTGCAATTGGTCGTGTGAACCAAAAACCTATTAATAAATACGAACACATTCCTACGAGTTCCCAAAAAATATAAATTTGTATCAAATTGGAACTAGTAACTAATCCCAACATAGAAGTATTGGAAAAACTCATATAAGCAAAAAATCTCAAATATCCTTGATCGTGAGACATATAATTGTCACTATAAATAAAAACCATGATTCCAACAGTAGTAATTAATATTGACATAATGGAAGTAAGTGAATCAATCAAGTGTCCGAATTCTAAAGAAAAATCATTATTAATGGTCCAAGACCATAGATATTGATAGATAAAACTTCCATTTATTTGCTGAATCGACAAATTGGCGGAAAACACCATAGCTATACTTAGCATCAAAACACTCGGAAAAGCCCACATACGACGAATACTTTTTGTTGCTGTCGGAATAAGCAGAAGTCCAAATCCCATTGACATAGTAACTGGAAACGGAAGAAAAGGTATTATCCATGCATATTGATATGTATGTTCCATAAAAAACAAATTTTTCTTTTTTCTTATAATTTTTTTCCGATTCACCAATTCTTATCTCTTTTCTCTTTCAAAAAGAACAATAATAAAAGAAATCAACAAAAAAATATGAAAAATCTCAAATACTTTATTTTTTGAATTATTCTGACTTTTTCAAATATGGAAGTTGAAAAGTTACAATTTGTTAGTCAAATAAAATGACGTAGGTAAAATTGATTACTTTAGTTATTCACTTACTTTATTAACTAAAGAAAGATATATATTAAGATATGGCATATGCGATTTTACATTTTTCTACAACTATACTACCTTTTTATTCTGTCGATTTTTTTTTCATAATATGATTTAAAAATCATATTATTATAGTATAATAGGGAAAACAATTACACCAAAAGAGTACTTGACTTAAATACGGATCGTAGCATGCATCAATAAATCGACTCAAAAACAAAAAAAAAACGAAAAAGAATGATCCATTTTGATTTTGAGAAATAAATGTCTTTCACATACAACGATAAAAATGAGTAACTCTTTTTGAATGGCAGTTCCAAAAAAACGCACTTCTATATCAAAAAAACGTATTCGTAGAAATATTTGGAAGAAAAGGGGATATTTTGCTGCAATAAAAGCTTTTTCTTTAGCTAAATCGATTTCCACCAGAAATTCAAAAAGTTTTTTTGTGCGACAAACAAGTAATCAAAATTTGGAATAATTTGGAGTAATATAAATTGTCATGGCTCGACTTCCAATTTTGAAAGATGAATAATTTCCATTAACTAATGTATTTGTATGGAATTCCTTAATATTAGTTAGAACAAGCTGCTATGGTGTATAGAAATTTTTCTGTCTACTGGGTTTTAAGTATTCTTTTTTCATTCGAGTTTTTATTATAGTCTATTTTATTCGTGAGATAATTCTTTACCTATTAATGATAGTGAGCTTTTCTTTCACAATAGAAAAATAGAAAAAATTTTCTATTGTGAAATGAAAAGTACAGTAAATTGCGATAGATATAGATATTGAAGCTCTTTTTTTTTATTATATGCCTAACTCAAAATAAAAATGGAATGAATTGGTTTGATAAATATTATCATAAATTCTAAATTATGTATTCTGTACACAACAAAAGATACTTTATTAACTCAAAAAAATATATAATATATATATATTAGTTATATTAATATTCTTTAATGAAATATTCATTTTTATATTCTTATTTATATTCTTATATAGTTTATAGTTAATGAGACTAAGGTGCGGAGAACAAAACTCTCGAATTTCGTCGAAAAATACTTAGTATATAATTAAGTACATAAAAGTGGATTGTTAAAACGGGAACCTACAACGATACTAAACTAAGGCTTATTCAGGATTCAAATATGAATTTTAAGCAGCCTTCCTTTATTCAATTCATCAATTCGAATATTTCCTAAATCATATTGAATCCTTGAATCTCGACGATTCAACACGAATTGACTATTATTATTTCAAGCAAGCCGCCATGGTGAAATCGGTAGACACGCTGCTCTTAGGAAGCAGTGCTAGAGCATCTCGGTTCGAGTCCGAGTGGCGGCATACTATAAAAAAAGAGACACGACAAATCCTATAATATATTTAATTCCCGATTTCAATTCTGTAATGAGACCCCTTTTATTTATGTTTATGATATTTGCGACTTTAGAACATATATTAACTCATCTCTCCTTTTCTATTATTTCAATTGTGATTACAATTCTTTTGATGAACTTATTAATTCACGAAATTATAGGATTGCGTGATTCGTCGGAAAAAGGGATGATAGCTACTTTTTTCTCTATAACAGGATTATTAGTGACCCGTTGGATTTCTTCGAAACATTTTCCCTTAAGTAATTTATACGAGTCATTAATCTTCCTTTCATGGAGTTTGTCCATTATTCATATGATTCCCAAGATGGGGAACCATAAAAATTATTTAAGCGCAATAACCGCGCCAAGTGCTATTTTTACCCAAGGTTTCGCCACATCAGGTCTTTCAACTGAAATGCGCCAATCGGCAATATTAGTACCTGCTCTACAATCTCAGTGGTTAATGATGCATGTAAGTATGATGTTATTGAGCTATGCATCTCTTTTATGTGGATCATTATTATCAGTCGCTTTTCTAGTTATTACATTTCGAAAAAACATCGATATTTTTTCGAAAAGCAAGAATTTTTTAATTAAGTCATTTTTCTTTTACTGCTTGAATAACAAAAGAAATGTTTTTAAAGATACTTCTTTTCTTTCATTTCAAAATTATTACAAATATCAATTAACCCAGCGTTTGGATTATTGGAGTTATCGTGTTATTAGTTTAGGGTTTACTTTTTTAACCATAGGTATTCTTTCTGGAGCAGTATGGGCTAATGAGGCATGGGGGTCTTATTGGAATTGGGATCCCAAGGAAACTTGGGCATTTATTACTTGGACCATATTCGCGATTTATTTACATACTAGAACAAATCAAAGTTTGCAAGGCACGAATTCAGCACTTGTGTCTTCTATAGGATTTCTTATAATTTGGATATGCTATTTTGGAATCAATCTATTAGGAATAGGTCTACATAGTTATGGTTCGTTTGTATTACAATTGAATTGAATAAACCCCTCGAGGAACACATAAGAACATCGTTACATATATAACGAGGGTTCGTGCGAGTTTTTGAGAACCTTTTGTAAATAAAGGTTCTCAAAAACTCGAAATACATATCATTACAATTCCAACTCACTTTTGTTTTTTACATTGTATAGTGAACTATTTTAAAATAGTAAAATAAAAGAATTATATAATATATTAAGACTTTACTTTCTGTCTCATTAATGAAAAAACTATCTATAAAAATAAGTAGATAGGATAGCTTGTACCTTGTCATCTGATAGCGAGAGAACAAAATCAGGATAAATACCAAGCCATATTACAGGTAAAAAGATACAGATCGAAACAAATAGTTCTCGTGGCCCAGAATCCGTCAAATTTGAGTTTGGAACGTTAAATAGTTTGTACCCATAGAACATCTGACGTGACATAGATAATAAATAAAGAGGAGTTAATATCATTCCAATTGCCATTACAAATGTAATTAGGATTTTAGGCATTAAAAGATATTTTTGACTGGTAATTATTCCAAAAAAGACTACCGATTCCGCAACAAAACCACTCATTCCCGGTAATGCAAGAGAGGCCATCGAGAAACTACTAAACATGGTAAATATTTTTGGCATTGGGATAGATATCCCACCCATTTCGTCAAGATAAAGAAGACAGATTCTATCGCAACTTGTTCCTACTAAGAAAAAAAGCGCAGCACCAATAAATCCATGAGAGAGTATTTGTAAAATGGCTCCATTGAGTCCCATGTCGGTTAGAGAACCAATTCCTATAATTGTGAAACCCATGTGAGAAACAGAAGAATAGGCTATTCTCTTTTTTAAATTGCGTTGACCGAAAGAGATTGAAGCTGCATAGATTATTTGTATTGTCCCCATTATTACCAACCAGGGGGAAAATATAGAATGAGCATGCGGTAATAATTCCATATTGATCCGAATCAATCCATAGGCTCCCATTTTTAATAAGATTCCAGCTAGAAGCATACATGTACTATAATGTGCTTCTCCATGGGTATCGGGTAACCATGTATGTAGGGGTATAATCGGCGATTTGACAGCATAAGCAATAAGAAAGCCAAAATATAATATTATTTCCAATGTCACAGGATATGATTGATTGGCTAATCTTTCAAAATCCAATGTTGGTCCGCTGGAACCATATAAACCCATACCTAGAACTCCTATTAAGAGAAAAATGGAACCCCCTGCAGTGTACAAAATAAACTTTGTAGCCGAGTATAACCGTTTCTTTCCTCCCCACATGTATAAAAGTACGTAAACAGGAATTAATTCTAACTCCCACATGATGAAAAAAAGTAAAAGGTCTCGAGAAGAAAATGATCCTATTTGACCACTGTACATTGCTAACATTAGGAAATGGAACAATCGCGAATTTCGAGTAACTGGCCAAGCTGCTAAAGTAGCTAAAGTAGTGATAAATCCTGTCAGTAAAATGGGCCCTATAGAAAGTCCATCGATTCCCAGTCTCCAGTGAAAATCAAAAATATTTATCCACTTTGAATCTTCCTCCAATTGGATTAATGTATCGTCCCATTGGAAATGATAACAGAATACATAGGTTGTTAGAAGGAGTTCAAGTAAGCATATACATATTGTATACCACCTAAATACCTTATTCCCCCTATGAGGAAAAAAGAAAATTGAGGAACCCGCGAATATCGGCAAAATAACAAGTATTGTTAACCAAGGAAAATAACTCGTGATAAAGACAAGATACGGATTGACCAAAAAGCCCGTGCTCGAGAAAGAAAAAAAAATTTCTCGAGCACGGGCTTTTGTCGGTAAAAAGGAATCAAATGATTCAAGTGGAGTTTTTTATAACGTATCAATAAGATAGACCCATGCTTCGAGTTGTTTCATGCCATAAATAAACACGGACACTCAAAAAATCTGTTGGACAAGCAGATTCACATCTCTTACAACCTACACAGTCCTCGGTTCTTGGGGCGGAAGCAATTTGTTTAGCTTTACATCCATCCCAAGGTATCATTTCCAATACATCTGTGGGGCAAGATCGTACACATTGAGTACACCCTATACATGTATCATAAATTTTTACTGAATGTGACATTGGATCTAAAAATTGAAGTTTTGAACATAAAGAATTTTCGATCTGGTAAAATCAGTAGTAAATGCGTCATATATTTATATTGTGAATACCAGACGAATCAATGGTTTAGAAAAATCTTAAGAATCCATATTTTTCTAAATCTGTTCATGAGAAAGGACCAAGGGACTTTGATTTTCGTTTCAACAACACGATAATACGAGTCACACAAGTTAATTCAAATTGTCCAAAAAAGCATCAATATTTTAATATTTTTTACTAAAAATAATATAATAATATATATAATATTAATTATTATATAATATAATTTAATTTATATGATAATGAGATATGATAATTATGATTAATTATTCAATAAATTCGATTGATTGATACGAATGGATTTTCTGTTACGATGGATCGACGAAACAATAGCTAGCCCAATCGCTGCTTCAGCGGCCGCAATAGCTATAATAAAGATAGAGAAAATATCTCCTTTTAATTGTCGAGTATCCAATATATCAGAAAATGTTACAAGATTTATATTAACCGAATTTAGTATAAGCTCAAGACACATAAGTGCTCTAACCATGTTTCGGCTTGTGATTAGCCCATAGATACCGATAGAAAATAAATAGACACTTAAAAAAAGTACATGTTCGAATATCATTGACTAATTCCTCAGCAATCTAGATTCATTTCAACATCAACAACAATTCAACTGATTGGGGGAAATGCAAAAAAAAAAGAGGGTATTGGCATTCGATTTAACTACTAAAAACCTTAATCCTTTTTTGATTTAGAATTTCTAATTCTAATAATTTTGTGAATTATAAGTATTTATTTTATTATTGACGAGCCATAGTAATTGCACCTATCAAAGAAACTAAAAGAATTATAGAAATAAATTCAAACGGAAGATAAAAATCTGTTGATAAATGAATTCCAATTTGTTGAACTCCACTTATAAGGTCCTGTTCAATAATCTGGTTTGATCTTGTAGTCCAAATAATTCCGTACCAGGACGTATCTGGGATAGTAGTAATTAGTGAAAGAAAAATACTTGTACAAACCAGTGAAGTAACCCCATCCCCGACAGTCCAAAGATGGGAATCGTTGGAATATTCTGAACCATTCATGAACATAACAGCAAATATAATTAAGACATTTATGGCCCCTACATAAATAAGGAGTTGCGCGGCAGCTACAAAATAGGAGTTCAATGGAATATAGACTAAGGATATACAAATAAGAACCAACCCCAATGAAAAGGCCGAATAAATTGGATTGGTAAGTAATACTACCCCCAGCCCTCCTAATATAAGAAATGATCCCAGAAATACCACAAGTATATCATGTATTGGTTCAGGTAAATCCATTATGTATAAAAAAGAAAAATAAATCGAAATATTTCATGACCTTACTAAATGGTCCAGGAAAGGGGATTAGCCTATTTTTTTTTATCTGAAAGAAAAAAGAAAAGAATAGTTGGAATTTTATATTTAGAAATCATAACAAAATATATATCTATATATTCTATTAAAAATATTAATTTAAATATGTAGTTTTTTACTAATTAAAATAAGAGAAGCTTGGATCCTATATATCAAAAAAAAATCTTACTAATTTGTAATCGTTCTTGAATCAAGGGATTTCTCTTTGGTTATTTTGATTTGAGTTGAATTCATAACTGTTTGAATTGTGTAATCTCCAATTACTGAGATTGGTAACCGACCTAAAGCAATTTGATTATAATTCAATTCATGACGATCATAAGTAGAAAGTTCATATTCTTCAGTCATTGATAAACAGTTTGTTGGACAATACTCGACACAGTTACCACAAAATATACAGACCCCGAAATCAATACCGTAATTAAGCAATTGTTTCTTTTTAATATCCCTTTCAAATCTCCAATCAACAACAGGTAGATCTATGGGACATACACGAACACATACTTCACAAGCAATACATTTATCAAATTCAAAATGGATTCGCCCACGGAAACGCTCTGATGTAATCGATTTTTCATAAGGATATTGAATAGTTACAGGTAAACGATTTGTATGGGATAAGGTAATTATGAAACTTTGACCAATATATCGTGCAGCTCGTATTGTTTGTTGACCATAATTTATGAAACCAGTCACCATAGGGAACATATTGTAAATATCCATGACTAAATTAATGTTTCTTTCTCTTGTTTGAGATAGTTATGAATCGAGAATATCGTTATCCTATTCTATTATTCAATATTTAGAGCGAAACAAGTTGAGAAGAAGTTGTCAGTAATAGATTACCTAGAGAAATAGGTAAAAGAAATTTCCAGCCAAGATTTAATAGTTGGTCCATTCTCATCCTAGGTAAAGTCCATCTTGTTGTGATAGAAATGAAGAGAAACAAATAAGCTTTAGCTAATGTAATAAAGATACTGATTGTTATTCCAAATACTTCAGTAATTTTATTTATTCCAAAAGGTTCTGGAATGGATATATATGGAATGGATAAACTCCACCCACCTAAGTAAAGCACTGTTGTAAATAATGAAGAAACTAATAAATTTAGGTAAGAGGCAAGGTAAAATAAACCATATTTGATACCGGAATATTCGGTTTGATAACCGGCTACTAATTCCTCTTCTGCTTCGGGTAAATCAAAGGGCAATCTCTCACATTCTGCTAGAGAAGAAATAAGAAAAACAATAAACCCTATGGGCTGACGCCACAGATTCCATCCCCAAAAACCATATTTTGACTGTGCTTCAACTATATCAACTGTACTTGAACTATTAGATAATCATAGTCGATAATAACATCACTGTTCGAATCGCTATTCCAAAACCGTACATGAAACCTCGGCTTCATACGGCTCCTCTATGGCCACAAATAAATGTAAGTAAAGGCTCGTTCGGTATTATTGCCATCTTTGGATGATAAATGGAATAAATATACATTTTGGAGTCCCACAAATTAGACCAATGGAATTCCGTCTGCTAGAGTAAAAACAAGGCGCTTCTGAATTGATCTCATCCATTATTATTTTCATTTTTCTTTGGTAATAACTTTAATCCTTGAATAAAATACTCATTATATCAATCAATATAAAGAATTAGGCATTAGTTAGTTCGAAAAAATTCATAATAAGAATTATAGATATGGAATACGGATGGCAAAACAAATAAAAAATAAAAATCTTTTATTATTTTCATCCCTTTTTATCATTTTACTATAATCCATTTACTTTGTTCCTGTTCTTCTTTCTCAGTTATAGGAGGGTCCTCTAAAAAAAAAAATAAAGGATTAATTCGTTTTTGATAGTCATTTATTTATTCAGTGAATAAGAGCATACTCTAGATCGGAATCGTAGGGAAGTACTGCCTCATCATTTCTACTAACTTAAAGCCCTCATTATGATTCGTTTTATTAAAAAATGGATGCAAAAATACCACTTTTTTATATCTTCCATTATCTCCATTACTAATCTTTTGTGTACCTTGGTGTTTCTAACTGTGCACTGATTTTTGATTGATCCCCAATATAATAAGACATACAAGACAGCAGTAGAAAACTCATACAGTTGATCTTTTGTACCCGCTTCAAAATATGATGACTAAGTCAAAGAATATCCATATCTTGGGGTAAACAGTTTACACTGTTTATGTTTACTTAGACTTTATTCTTGTACATAGGGAATGAGATTTTATCTTCTCACTGCGAATTTCGAAGCAGTTCTTTTTTTTGACTCAGATGACTATCTGATTTCACTCATCGAACCTAATCTAATAATGAATAAAAAAATGAAAATATTCATTCAATATATTCAACTCTTTTATATAAATAAAAGGGGAAAAGAAGGTTGATGTTCTAACGAATCACACGTAGAGATATTGATAACACACATAGAGTTAATGGTATTTCATAACTAATGGATTGAGCAGCAGCTCGCAGACCACCCGAAAAAGAATATTTATTATTCGATCCATATCCTGACATAAGAAGTCCAATAGGGGCAATACTTGAAATGGCGATCCATAAAAAAACACCTATACTGAGATCGGCTAAAACAAGTCGATAGCCAAAAGGAATTACTAAATAACTTAGTAGAATTGATATGACCGCTATAGATGGTCCGACACTAAACAAACGAATATCTCCTCTAGATGGGAGGAGGTCCTCTTTAAAAAGTAGTTTTGCCCCGTCTGCTAGAGCTTGCAGAATTCCCAATGGACCAGCATATTCAGGACCAATACGTTGTTGTATTGCTGCGGATATTTTTCTTTCTAACCACACAATTACTAGTACTCCTATTGTGACTCCCAATATAAGAGTTAAAATGGGAACAAAGATCCATATGAGTCCATAGACTTCTTTTAAGGATTCCAATCTAGAAAAAGAACTAATAGCTTGTACTTCTACCGTATCAATTATCATTTCAACGATCAACTTCTCCCATAATAATATCTATACTACCTAGTATCGTCATGATATCAGCCAATTTCATTCTTTTAACTAGTTGAGGAAGAATTTGCAAATTGATAAAACCGGGAGGACGAATTTTCCATCTCCAAGGAAACGCACTATTATCCCCTATCAAATAAATTCCTAATTCTCCTTTTGGGGCTTCCACTCTCACATAAAGTTCTTGTTTTGACAATTCAAAATTTGGCGAAAGTTTTTTAGTAAGAAATCTATATTCAAAATTATTCCATTGGGAATTCTTTGCTCTATTAAAGCGTCGGACTTCTAAATTCTCATAGGGTCCTCCAGGAATCCCTTCTAAAGCCTGTTGAATTATTTTTATGGATTCTCTCATTTCGCCGATTCTTACTAAATAACGAGCTAGTGAATCTCCTTCTTTTTGCCATTGGGCTTCCCAATCGAATTTATTATAACACTCATAAGGATCAACTTTACGAAGATCCCATTGGATTCCAGAAGCTCGTAACATTGGTCCTGATAAGCCCCAATTGATTGCTTCCTCTCCACCAATAATGCCCACTGCCTCAACCCGTTCCAAAAAAATGGGATTTCGTGTAATAAGTTTTTGATATTCAACAATTCCTGTTAAAGAATAATCACAGAAATCTAAACATTTATCTATCCATCCATGAGGTAGATCAGCAGCGACTCCCCCGATACGGAAATAATTATGCATCATTCGCATACCTGTGGCGGCTTCGAATAGATCATATAGTAATTCCCTCTCTCTGAAAATATAGAAAAAGGGCGTCTGTGCACCGATATCTGCCATAAAAGGACCCAACCATAACAAATGAGAAGCTATACGACTAAGTTCCAGCATAATTACTCTAATATAACTAGCTCTTTTAGGTACTTGAACACTTTCCAATCGTTCTGGTGCATTTACCGTTATTGCTTCTGTGAACATAGTGGCTAAATAATCCCACCGTGTTACATAAGGCAAATATTGTATAATTGTTCGATTTTCCGCTATTTTTTCCATTCCTCTGTGTAAATAGCCCAATATGGGTTCACAATCAATAACATCTTCACCATCGAGAGTAAGGATCAGTCGAAGAACTCCGTGCATTGATGGGTGGTGAGGACCCATATTAACTATCATGAGATCTTTTCTTGTAGCTGGTACAGTCATATCTTTTCTTCCTTAATTCATTATTCCATTTCATTCATTTCTCAAAACAAGGTTCATTAAAATGAAAAATCTAATAACTAATAAAAAAATTAAAACTAATCTTCAAATTAACGAGTTTTTGACTCCCGGATATCCAACTGACCGATTAATTTCTTATAACGTACTCCATTTTTCTTTGACAAATAATTCAATAGCCGTTGACGTTTTCCCAGAATTATTCGTAGACCCCTTTGCGATAAAAAATCTTTTTTATGTAATTCCAAATGTAAAGTAAGTCTCCGTATCTTATTGGTGAAATTGCAAACTTGAAATTCAACAGACCCACAGTTTTCTTCTTTTTCTTTTTGTTGAATAACCGAAATAAGTGCATTTTTGATCATAAAAAACTTTTTTTTTCTTTTTTTTCGTGGATTTTATCGATCAGGAAAAATAATAATGATTATATCAATCATTTTTATCTCGTACATACAAAAAAAATTGTATTTATTAATATACACGACTTTGATTTATATTTTTCATTCTATTTACTATAAAATAATATTATTATTATTTTTTTTTTTCTAATTTTGATTATTATTTCTCTTTCTATCTATTCCAAATCAAAAATTTAGAATAAATAGAAAGAGATAATCCATTTATGCATTCATGAAAGAGAATCTTTTTTTTAGGGAAAATGGGATTATGTCGATTTCTTCCTAAATATAATTATTTAATGAAATTGGTATCATGATAGGCATATATCTTTACTTTCGGTTTTAATCTACCAAATATGTCAGGCGATACAATATATAGTAAAAAAAATGTACTATTCACTTATTATGAATTAACTAATTCATAATCTTGGATACATACGTATCCTTGATATACTGAAATGACTGCCGTTATCGGTATCAAACCAATAACGATTCATACAAGCTAAATCTTCTAATCGAAAATTGGGCCAAAGAAACGATTTGAATTTCATTAATTTATTTGCATCTGTATTAAGATGCTTTTCCTCATTTAAAAATTGTCCGCTGTTTTTTATGTTGTTTTGATTGCAAAATTTTCTATTTCTATCTACAACATTACAATTCTGGGAATTGAAACAAATTAGAATTCTCAACTCTTTACGACGTCTGGGAGATATAATATTTTCAGGAACAAGGAAATCATAATGGTTTTTGTTTCTATTCACAAGCATATTGCTGTATCGTACAATAATTCCATCAAAATTCTTTTTATCATATCCCCCCTTTATGCATTTTTCATTAGCGTGGTGCTTATTCTTTTCAACCAATGGAATACCTATAATTTGATATGTAATAAATTTGACATCTCTTTTCATAGAGAGACGGATTGGTTCGATAATCAATATTCCTTTTTTTATCCATTCTTTAATAGTTAGATCTTTTTGAAGCAACATTACATCCAGATGCATCTCTCCTCGTTGAATTGAGGATATAGCAATTTCCTCTAGATCCATCAGTCTAAGTAGGAGACAATATATCTTGATATTATCGAACATTCTTTTATTAAGGAGATCATCCCATCTTAATTGAAACACAAAATGATTTTTCAGTAATAAATCCAGTTCCACTTCTTCGTTACTCTTGGGAGGGGGGGTCTTTTTACCCTTTTTAATGTTTGATTTCGGGTAATCTTCTTTAATTTTTTTTTTTTTTTTTCGTAGATCTGATACAAGATCCGTTTGACTCTGTTGTTCGTTTTTTTTTTTGTTGGAATTTTCTAATTCAAGATATTCTTTTTTCTTTTTATTAGATAGTATGGGAAGGCTTTTTTTTACGTGGAGCTTGTCATTTTTATGAATATTTTCATAGAAATGAAAATCAAAAATAAGTAATTTGATTGGTACGATCCATGGTTTAATCTTATAAGTATCAAAAAGTAACACAAATTCTGGAAAAAACCAAAATTCTAGCTTTGGTTTTGATATGGTACGATATACCCTTTTTTGATTCATACCTATCCAATCAAAAATCTGTCTTTTTTGATTGGACGAATGGATTTCGTGATCAATTGGAAAAGAAAAAATTTCTTTTTTTTCGAATATTTTATTCGTTTTGATTGTAACATTTTTTTGAATCTCGGTATCGATCTGCGTACGTGTATTTGTACGGGCCTTAATGTCGATATTTTGATTTTTTCTAAGAAAAAAATCAAGAATTTTACAATCAAAATATTTTCTATCCAGATTTTTATCCGTACCAATGATATATCCTTTTTCTATATAATCACTAATAGTTAGACTTAGTAATTTATAAAACGATTCGGGTTTAAGTGTATTGAAAATATATGGAATTTTTTGGTCCTCAATTCTTTGTAATATTGATCCATAAATATGGAAATCCCTACTATCCCCATGATTTATATAATCATATGATAAAAGATCATATGTGTAGTGTTTTTTCCATTTTTTCATTGATGAATCTATTGTATAGTAATTTTCTTTTCCATAAGAAATGAATTGGTCTTTTTCCTTTTTATAGAAATTCAATTTAATAGAGTTGTTATTTTGAATCGTACTACGTTGGTTGACTCTATTTCGCCATTTTTCTGGTACTAAGTGAGACCACTTGGTATGAGAAAAATTGTATTGATAATGTCCGCCTAACCAATCTTTCCATTTATTCATTGCAAGCTTATTAATTTTTTGATGCTTTTCTTTGGAATCAAATATTCCTTGGATCGTACAAAAATCTTTGATTATATCCCTAAGAAAAGGATAGGTGTTGTGATATTTAAGTACGGATCTCAAGTTATACTTGTTAAGTAATTGGGTTTGTGATAATTTGTAAAATACATATGCTTGAGATAAAAAAGATAAGTCACAATACATATTTGAACTATTATTACTTATTTTTATATTTTTAGGAATGGAAAACCACTTTTTTATAGTTGAAATAAAGTTAATTGTATTTTGATTTATTTTTTGAATTTCTTCATTATTCGTTTCATCATTAGAATTAGAAATCGATTTATTAATCATTTTTGTTGATTCAAATAAAAATTGTGTATTAATCCGAGGAATCTTAATGGTACATAACTTAATGGTACATAATAAGACATCTATGTATATTTTTTCAATCAAGGATTTCATAAAATAATGTGATTTACGCATTAATCGTATATTTTTTTTTTTTAATATTTTCCAAACATCCTTCCGTAATTCCGATCTTTTTTTATTATCACAAGTTAGAATTTTTCTTTTTTTGTTTTTTGTGATTCCTTCTATTTGAGTTCTAATAGTGATTGTCTTACTAGCAAGATCTTTCATTTTTGTTTCTAGGAATGCATAATTTTCATTTGTCGAATTTGTGGATCGAATTTGAATGATCGATTCACGGATGATCTTATTATTCATTTTGGAATCTTTTCTGTTTTCATTCGGTTCATATACTTTTGCCCCCTTTCGTTTAAATAGTAAAGAAATGCGGTTTAATTCCTTTATTATTAAGGTTATAACTAGAACTATTTTCATGATCCATCTTGTTGTTTTTTTTTTTGAAACTTTTAGAAACCCTTTTATTTTTTCTTTGAAAATTTTTCGAACTCTAAGAAATTTAATTTGAACTTTTCTTTTTTTTTTTTCAAGTTCTTTATAAACAGGTTCAAAAAAAGAAGGGCGTTCCCGGGGCGAACCAAAGGGCAGTTCTGTCTCCTTTCCCCAGACCGTTAAAAAACAAAAATTTTCTTTTTTTTGTTTTTTCCGCCTTTGATCTATATGATGAGATCGTACCTTAGATGTTCGCCAAGGTTTCAGACAGAAAGGAAATATAATTTGGATTTGAATACCTTCGGTTAACCCATTTTGAGGAAATTCTGTTTCTGATAATTGAACACCATTATAAGTACAAAAAACATGTATTTCTCTATTCCATTCTTTTAAATCCTCGTACCACTCGGGGAATTGAAATAATAATATACGACCCATATTTTTAGCTATTATCAATGCGGGTAATATAATGTATTTTCTAAGAAAGGATTGGGTTACTAACATAGAACCTCTTATTATTTGAGAAAATATAAAAGCATCCCAGGCTTCTGACCTTTTTATCCGTTCATTTTCTTCTTTTTCTTTTTCGTCGTTTGCTTTTTCCTCTTCTTTTGTCTCTTTCTTCTCAAAAGAAGAAATTTGAAATTCTGTATTTTCCCTTCCCCTATTTCTAAAAATGAAATTAATCATATCAGAGATATTAAAAGAAAAAAAAAAAGCTTTTTTGTCTATTCGATCCAAAAAAAGGGGAGAATGTGCATTTACTTGAAAGATTTCCCAAATAACTGTTTTACGTCTTTGAGCACGCATGGATCCTTTGATTAGACTCCGATGAAAGTCGGATTGTTGTGCGTAACGTATCAAAGTAACTTCTTCTTCATCACCAGTACTAGTATTATTAGTACTAGTGCTAGAATCCGCACTTTGATCGTTATCAGTATAAATTACCATGTGTTTGCCTTTTCTTGAACGAATGTCTGGATCTACTGTCGATTTTTCTTCTTCTTCCTCTTCTTCTTCCTCTTCTTCTTCCAAACCTTCTTCTTCCAAATCTTCCAAATCCTCGATCAATTTATATGACCATCGAGAAACCCTTTTTCTGATTTCTTTCATTCCAATGGATTTTTTTCTAATTGTTGTCTGATCGTTTGGATCAGTTGTAATTACATCCAATCCCAATTTCAAAGTTTTTTTTTTTTCTGAATCAATTCCTTGTTCATATTTAAAAGATAATTCATCCATTGAGGTTAAGTAATTACTAATGGAATTAAAATTCCATAATGACTCTCGGCTAAATATATTTTTTTTATGTTTAAATTTTTGAGAATTATTTGGAAATAGATCATGAATCTTATTTATCCAAAACATTTTTATGGAATCTGCTGTCGAAGTGATTAAACCATTCATGATTGCATGTGAATAGAATTTTTTTATTGTTCCTCGATATGGTCCGTTCAAAAAAGGATCATACTTTTTTGGCAAGTATTCTTGTTCATTTTCATCATTGCAGAATCTGGTCCTTTTTTCTACTATATCTAGAAAAAAGAATTCTTTTTCCTTTTCTAGAATTTTGATTCGACTTATCAATTCATTATTCAAGTTGTCTTTTTTTTGTTCATTGATATAAACCCAATAGTTATAGAGGTTCTCGTGAGATAGTTTTTCTTTCGTGCACAAAGAAATTTTTTGTTCTATCATTTCTGAAAAGGTTGATAAACTGGGTGGATATGTAAAAGATATTATTTGTTTTCCATCAATTGAGCATGTATTAAAAAAATATTGTGACATTTCATTTCGTACAGCATTTTCTAATCGATCATTTTTTATATATCGAAATGGACGATTCCGTCGTTTATAATTGAAGAGAAAAGTAATAAGAGGTTGGTAAAGCCGAAAATCAAATTGATTTTTTTCTTCTTTAAGTTTTCCCAATTCCCAATTATCTTGATACCCATCAAGATAAGAATCCTCGTAAACTGGGCTATCTTTATATGTCTCTTTAAAGTGAAAGTGGAATTCATCCTTTCTTTTTCC